CCTTGATAATTGGAAATTACTCTTTAATCAAAGAGTTTTTACGTTTTTTATTTTATTTGAGGCGAATTCCAAATTGTTCGAATTGTATAATCGTCAATTACTGACATTGGTAAACGACCCAAAGCAATTTGATTATAATTCAATTCGTGACGATCATAGGTCGAAAGTTCATATTCTTCAGTCATTGATAAACAATTTGTTGGACAATACTCAACGCAGTTACCACAAAATATACAAATTCCGAAATCAATACTGTAATTAAGCAATCGTTTTTTTCGAATACCAGTTTCCAATTTCCAATCAACAACAGGGAGATCTATAGGACATACACGAACACATACTTCACAAGCAATGCATTTATCAAATTCAAAATGGATTCGGCCACGGAAACGTTCCGATGTAATTAATTTTTCATAAGGATATTGAATAGTTACAGGTAAACGGTTTGCGTGGGATAAGGTAATCATGAACCCTTGACCAATGTACCTTGCAGCTCGTACTGTTTGTTGACCATAATTCATGAACCCAGTTACCATAGGGAACATATCGTAAAGATCTATAAATAATTTTATTTTTGTTTCTTTCTCTTGTTTGAGAGAAGTCGTAAATAGAGAATATCGTATTCCTTTTCCTTTACAGTGAAAGGAGTTGGGAAGAAGTTGTTAATAATAGATTACCGAGAGAAACGGGTAAAAGAAATTTCCATCCAAGATTTAATAATTGGTCCATTCTTAGCCTAGGTAAAGTCCATCTTGTTGTGATAGAAATGAACAAAAACAAATAAGTCTTAGCTAATGTAATAAAAATACCAATTGTCGTCCCAAAAACTCTACCTACTTTATTTATTTCAAATAGGTCAGGAACGAATATGTCCGGAATAGAGATATTCCAACCACCCAAGTAAAGAACGGTTACAAATAACGAAGAAACTAATAGATTTAGATAGGAAGCAACGTAAAATAAACCGAATTTGATACCAGAATATTCGGTTTGATAACCTGCTACTAATTCTTCTTCTGCTTCTGGTAAATCAAAAGGTAATCTCTCACATTCTGCTAGGGAAGAAATTAGAAAAACAATAAATCCTATAGGTTGACGCCACAAATTCCATCCCCAAAAACCATATTTTGATTGGGCCTCAACTATATCAACTGTACTTGAACTATTAGATAATCATAGTCGGTGATAACATCACTGTTCCCATCGCTATTACAAAACCGTACGTGAGATTTTCACCTCATACGGCTCCTCGGGGGCCATAAATAAATTTAAAAGGACCAATCCGATATTATTTATCTTAATACGGTTGTAATATAAATATATATAATAAAGTCAAAACCTATTGGAAGATCCCGAATTAAACCAATGGAATTCTGTCTGCTAGATGCTATAATAATAACTAAAAAGCACTTCTGAATTGATCTCGTCCTTCAATAATTTGAATTTTTCTTTGTTGTGAGTAATAACTTAATCCTTCAATAAAATACTCCTTGTAAAAATATCAATAGATATTTCAACCCATTCTTTTCGATTACGAAAAAAAAAATTATACATTACATTATTTCATGAATCATCACACGTTATCTCTATGAATATATGAAAGAATAAAAAGATCTTATTTTTCGTTCCTCTTCTTCTTTCTTAAAAAGGGGGTTAAAAAAAGGATTATTTCGTTCTTGATAGTCATTTTTTTTTTAATCTGTGGATAGGAGCATACTCTGGATCGGAATCATGAGGAGTACTGCTTGATCATTTCTACCAACTTAAAGCCCCAATTAGTATTCTTTTTATGTTATGAAAAATACCCTTTTGGATAATTTACATAAAAAATCCCTATTACTAATCCTTTATGTATTTTGGTGTTCCTAACCATCCACTTATTTTTACTCAATCATCCGTTATAGTACTGCATAGAAAGGATAATAAAAACTATATACGGTTGATCTTTTGAGCCCGCTTCAAGCTAGGATGACTAATCAACCAATCTTGGGGTAAGGGTCTTGCTTATCTTTATTTTCTTTTAATTCTTGTACATAGGAGATGAGACTCAATTTTTTTACTGCTAATTTAGAAGCTGTTTTCTTTCACTCATATAACTATCTGATTTAGTTCATCAACCTGAATAATGAATAAAACAATGAAGATTTCTATTCAATTTCTTTACTAAAAAGAAAGAAGTAAAGAAAAGTTTGTGTTTAACCGAATCGCACGTAGAGATATTGATAACACACAAAGAGTTAATGGAATTTCATAACTAATTGATTGAGCCGCAGCTCGTAGACCACCTAAAAAGGAATATTTATTATTTGATCCATATCCTGACATAAGAAGTCCGATGGGAGCAATACTTGAAATGGCAATCCATAAAAAAACACCAATATTGAGATCAGATAAAACAAGGTGATAGCTAAAAGGAATTACTGAATAACTTAGTAAAATGGATATAACTGCTATGGAGGGTCCTATACTGAATAAACGAGTATCCCCTCGAGACGGGAGAATATTCTCTTTGAAAATTAGTTTTGTCCCATCGGCTAGAGCTTGCAGAATTCCCAAAGGACCGGCATATTCAGGCCCAATACGTTGTTGGATTCCTGCGGATATTTCCCTTTCTAACCACACAATTACGAGTACACCTATTGTAATTCCCAATACAAGACTAAAAATAGGTACAAGTATCCATATAATTCCATAGAACTCTTTGAAGGATTCCAATCTGGAAAAAGAATTGATAGCTTGTACTTCTGTTGTATCAATTATCATTTCAACGATCTACTTCTCCCATAATGATATCTATGCTACCTAGTATTGTCATAATATCAGCCAATTTCATTCTTTTAACTAACTGAGGGAGAATTTGCAAATTGATAAAACCGGGTGGGCGAATTTTCCATCTCCAAGGAAAACCACTCTGATCTCCTATTAAAAAAATTCCCAATTCCCCCTTTGGGGCTTCAACTCTTACATATAGTTCTTGCTTCGGCAATTCAAAAGTGGGGGAAGGTTTTTTACTAATAAATCGATATTCAAAATCATTCCATTCTGGATCCTTTTCTCTATCAAAGGATCGGATTTCTAAATTCTCATAAGGTCCCCCTGGAATTCCTTCCAGAGCCTGTTGAATAATCTTTACAGATTCTGTCATTTCACCGATTCGGACTAAATAACGAGCTAATGAATCTCCTTCTTTTTGCCACTGAATTTCCCAATCAAATTCGTCGTACGATTCATAATGATCAACTTTACGAAGATCCCATTGTATTCCAGAAGCTCGTAGCATCGGTCCTGATAAACCCCAATTTATAGCCTCTTCTCCACCAATAATGCCTACCCCTTCGACTCGTTCTAAAAAAATAGGATTCCGCGTAATAAGTTTTTGATATTCAGAAACCGCCGTTAAAAAATAATCACAAAAATCTAAACATTTATCTATCCACCCATAAGGTAGATCAGCCGCTACTCCTCCGATACGAAAATAATTATGCATCATTCTCATACCGGTGGCAGCTTCAAATAGATCATATACTAATTCTCTTTCTCGGAAAATATAGAAAAAAGGAGTCTGTGCGCCAATGTCTGCCATAAAAGGGCCAAGCCATAAGAGATGAGAAGCTATACGACTCAACTCTAACATAATTACTCGGATATAACTAGCTCTTTTAGGTACTTGAATATTCCCCAACTGTTCTGGTCCATTTACAGTTATTGCTTCTGTGAACATAGTCGCTAAATAATCCCAACGTGTTACATAAGGCAGATATTGTATAACTGTTCTGTTTTCCGCAATTTTTTCCATCCCTCTGTGTAAATAACCCAATATCGGCTCACAATCAATAACATCTTCACCATCTAGAGTAAGGATGAGCCGAAGAACACCATGCATTGATGGGTGGTGAGGTCCCATATTGACTATCATGAGGTCTTTTCTTGTAGTTGTTACGTTCATAGGTTATTCCTCGATTCATTCTTTCATGAATTGCTGAAAACGAAAAGAAGTTCATCAAAATTCAAGATCTAGTAAATCAAATAATTCAAGTTACCTTTCAATTTAACGAGTTTTTGATTCCCGAATATCCAGCCGACTAATTAATTCTTTATAACGTACTTTATTTTTCTTTGACAAATAAGACAGAAGTCGTTGCCGTTTTCCCAGGATTTTACGTAGACCTCTCTGAGATAAATAGTCTTTTCTGTGCAATTCCAAATGTGAAGTAAGTCTTCGTATCTTATTGGTGAAGCTAAATACTTGAAATTCAACAGACCCACTGTTTTCTTTTTTTTCTTCTTGTGAAATAACGGAAATAAATGAATTTTTTACCATAAAACGGAACCTTCTATCCTTTTTTGTTTTTCTTTTTACAATTCAATAAATAAATTTTACCAATCAGTAAGAATAATGCTACTAATTTTGAGTTTGTATATACAAAAATCTTAATTTCTTTATGAACTCCTAATTTTATCAAATAATTTTTTCAAAAAAAAATTAATTAATCCAATTTTCAATTTTATTTGGATACGAATAGAAAAGGATCATATATTTCTACACTCAAAAAAAGGGAAAATTTTTTTTTAACTTCAAAGGAAAAATGCAAACATAAGAAGATTTTGTTGAGTGATTTATAGACTTAATGGATATTGATACGTGCATTGAATTAGTATTCAGGTATCAGAATGGAATGGAAAATAACGCATGTATGCATCTCTTTCTTTCATATATCAGATAGGGTAGAGAATGCATATGAAAAGGTATTATTAACGAATTTACAATCGTGGATACATATGTATCCTTACCATACTAAAACGACTGCTATTATTAGTATCAAACCAATATCGATTCATACAAGCTAAATCTTCTAATCGATAATTAGGCCAAAGAAAGAACTTTAATTTAATTAGTTTATTTTTATCTCTTTTGCTTTTATCCAAAACTTCACTACAGTTTTGTATGGATTTGAAAAATACTGGATTGTTATGTATAACATTTCTATTCCTCGAATAGAAAGAAATTAGAATTCTTAATTCTCTTCGCCGCTTAGTGGATAAAATTTTTTCAGGAACAAACAAATCAGAATGATTCTTCTCCCTATTTTCGGGCATTCTTTGATGTCTTGCAATGGATTTATCAAAATTTTTCTTATCAATATAGCTTTTTTCTCGGTATCTTTGATTAATTGAGGGCTTACTTTTATGAACCAATGAGATATTTATCGTTTGATAGATAAGAAATTGTCCGTCATTTTTTATAGACAAACGAACTGGTTCGATAATTAATATACCCTTTTTCATCAATTCGGTAAGAGTTAAATCTTTTTGAATCATCAGAATATCCAAACTCATTTCTCCCCTTTGAATAGAGGATATAGCAATTTCTTTTGGATTTATCAATCTAAGCAGGAGACAATATACTTTGATATTATTGATCATTCTTTGATTTAAAGAATCATCCCATCGCAATTGAAAACGTAAATACCTTTTTAGGAAGAAATCAAGCTCTGCTTCTGTGTTGCTCTTGTATTGCTTTTTCTTTCTACGTTTTTTCATATTCGAGTTTGCATAATCATCTTTTTCTTGGTTTGAGAGAACCGATCCAAGATTCTCTTGGTTTTGTGCATCTGATTCAAGGTTACCTCGGCCTGTGGATTCTTTTTCTTCTTGATTTCGATTCTCTAATTCAATAATTTTTTTTTCATTTGATAATAGAAAAGGATCCCCTTTTCTCTTTCTATTGAGATTTTCATTTTCACTAAAATTTTCATTTCTATTCAAATTTAAAAGAAGTAATTTGATTGGTATGATCCACGGTTTGATTTTATATGTATTATAAAAGAGGATAAATTCTGGGAAGAACCAAAGTTTCAGATTCGATATGGGACGACTTAGTATTTCTTCATTCATTCCCATCCAATCAAAAAGGTTTTTTTTTTTCTTGGATGGTTGGATTCCTTGATTTTGATAGATTGTAAGATAAGAAAGACCCTTTTTAGTAATTTTGTCAATTAGTTGATAATTATTAACCCCAGCCTTAGCATTTTTATTACCATTTGGATCGATCCAGGACTCAATATCGACTTTCTTTCTAAGACAAAAATGGAAAATTTTCCAATCCAAATATTTTCTATCTGAGAATTTCTTAAGATTCATAATATCATCTTCTCCTAGATAATTATTGATAGGAATAAGACCCCCTGACATATTAAATAATATACCCTTATGTATATTGTAATCATAAGAAATCTTCTCTTTATTATTTATACTTAATGGTGATATATAAATATATGAATGCTTCTTATTCTCATAATTAATAGATTTATATGAGAAAAAGTCATACCTATAGTGTTTTTGAAAGTTATATTTTTGATTCCGAAATGAATTTGCTTCAAAATCATTTAATTTTTTGTAATGAATTAATTCGTCTGTTTTTTCATCAGAATACCTTTTGTTTAAATCTTTATTCTGATCCATACGTTGTTGATTGATTTTAGTTCGCCATTTTTGGGGTACTAAACGATACCATCTAATTGGGGATAAATCATATTGATAATGACCTCTTAACCAGTTTTTCCATTGATTAATTCCAGAATTAAAAAGATTTTTCTGTCGTAATTCAGAATGAAATATTTCTTGTTCTTCGAAATAATTCTTTATTTCATTCTTAAGAAAAAGAGACGTTCCGTGATATTCAAGAACATATCTTAACTTAGACAAGTTAATAAGTTGGGTTTGGTATAATTTGTAAAATACATATGCTTGTGATAGGGAGGATAAGTCAAAAAGACTTTTTGAATTCTTATTAGTAATATCAAAAGGAGACTTTTTTATAGTCGAAATAAAGCGAAGTGTATTTTTATTTGTTTTATTAATTTTTCTTTTATTTGTTTCATTATTGGAAATGGGTTTATCAATAATTTTTTTTGATAATTCAAAAAAAAGTTGTGTATTGATCCTCGGAATATAAATGATAGATAGAACGATATCTATATATATCCTTTCAATTAAAGATATTATAAAAAAATATGATTTACGGATGACTCGAATATTTCTTCTTTTTAATTTTTTCGAAATATTTTTCATTGGTGGTACTATTTTACCAGGAGAACTTTTTTTATTAGAACTAATAGTTATTTTATTATTTAGTTCCGGAGTTAAAAATCCTTTCTTCTTATCTTTTGTAATTTTATCTATTTGATTTCTGATTGTAGTTGTTCTATCAGCCAGATCTTTCATTTTTTTTTCTGTTAATGAATAATCTTTCAAATCCATAAATCGAATTGGAATGGACAATTCGTGAATCATCTGATTACTCATTATCGAATCTTTTTCTTTTTTAGTTTCACTCAATTCAGATATTTCTCTTAATCCAAAGAATACAAGTAGATTTATTTTTGAAAGTTCTTTTATTATTCTTTTTATAAATAGAATGCTTTTGATGACCCATTTTTTTGTTTCTTTTGATATGTTTAGAAAAAAAATTGTTTTTTCTTTTAAAAACTGTATAACTAG